TCATGGAATCAATAGCAATAAGTCCTGTTTGGAGAGGCTCGTATACCGAACGTCTCGAAATAATACCGGGAGCGGGAGATTCGATTAACCGAGATTCCGAAGCTGAAATTTCTCCTCGACCATCAATGGGTTTAGCTAGAGCATTTATAACACGACCCAAATAAGCCTCACTTACGGGTATCTGAGCAATTCTTCCTGTTGCTTTTACCGAACTTCCCTCTTGGATCAGCAAACCATCACCCATTAATACAACACCAACATTTTTGGATTCCAAATTCAAAGCAATGCCTATAGTACCCTCTTCAAATTCCACTAATTCACCTGCCATTACTTCATCAAGACCATAAATACGAGCAATACCATCGCCTACTTGAAGTACGGTACCCGTATTTACAATTTTTACTTCGGTATTATATTGCTCAATGCGTTCACGTATAATTTTACTAATTTCATCTGCACGAATAGTTACCATGAAAATTTCTTAATTTAATTTTGAAGAAAAAAAATAATGCCTATACTCTATATTAAAATAGAAAGACTAATCAATTATTTTTTTTCTTTCATCGCCCCAAACATTCCAATATTAGCATTGACAGTACGCAAATGTAACTCGTTGTTCAAGCAACTATTTAGAGTTCCTAGAGCTCCCTGTAAGGCTTGTTGTAAAACGCGTTGTCGGACTTGATTAATCACTCTTTGTTGTTCAAAATGAATGGCTTCGTTTTTGTAATTGTCTAATTGTTCCAAAGTCGTATCAATTGAATTAATTAAATTCAGTTTTTCTTGTTCTATTTCAGAATAGCCATTCACACGAAACCGATCTGCTTCCGTTTCTACTTTCCTTAAGCGAGCCTGGGCCCTTTCCAGCTGTTCAATGGCCCCTTCCCGTAGTTCTTCTGAATTTCGAATAGTTCTCAAGATTCTCTGTTTTCGATTATCTAATAAATCACTTAATGAAAGTAGACTCTCTTTCCATTCATTTCAAAATGTCTATGATCTCTTCCCGAACCAAACATGAATCTTTCGATTCATTTGGCTCTCACACTCAATTACTTATGGGAAATTTCCCTATTTTTTTTTATGTAATGAGCCTATCCTCTCCTCTATATTTATATTTTTCAAATATTTAAAACAATTATTAATCTAAGACCAGAATATTCGGAGGACTCTTCTGACCAAACAAATATATATGTCAGCAAAGTTGTTTTTTCTTCAAATCCAAAGAATTCTTATTAATTAATTTATCCATAGGTCATCTATTACGCATTGGATAAAAGGGAGGACCTTTTTTTTTTTCACCGTAAAGTAAAGAAGATTCAAGCCATTTTATCGACATGAGTGTTTTATATCGAAAAAATTCGAATAATTTTATCGAAATCATTTCATTTCTGTATTAACATAGTGGTAGAAAGCGTACTACACTGCGTCTAGACTTCAAACTACTCACTTTAACCATGGTAATAGTCCATCCAATATTATTGGTTAATAGAGAATCAAAGTGGATTTACCAATAAATCACGAAATGCTATGGTTCTTAAATATTTTTTCTTAAATTATTGAAAAAATTTAATTAATTCAGAAGTAATTCGTGGTATTATGCACATTTTCTTAGTTATAACGAAAAATGTGCAGTTTGGTTGGATCCAATCTATTCTTTGAAATAAACAACCCGCACACACTCCCTTTCCAAAAAAAACCAATACACCTAATACTACACTTAGATTTATTGGATTTGTTGCTAAAATATCGGTATTAAACCCGAAACTTCCGGCGAATGGCCAGTAGCCCAAACAAAGGAAAGAATCGGTTATATTTTTCATATGATCTGATCTCCTCTTATGAATAGACTAATTATCTTTCTACGATTCCTATTTTTTATTTGATTTCTTAAATTCTTTTTTATATTTATTTCTTATTTTATGTGAAATTTTTATTATTTATAATGAAAATTTCATACTATACCTTACTAATAATTAATACTAATAATTAATATTAATTATTAGTAATTCAAAATAGAATAATAAAAAAAATAATACGAATGTTAATATATATGTTAATATATATTATTTGAATTGTTCCATCAATTGGAAGATTTCCTATAAGAATGATACTTATTAGAATTAGATACCAGTTCTTATGTCAATTGCTAAATCTCTATAGTTTTAACACTTTCGAAAAATTTTCTTAAAAAAAGGGGGGGTTCGTGGGACTAAAAAAGAAGGCAAATCAATATAGGAATCCTTCACCCTTCAATTAGTCCTTCACCTTTGTTCTTGCCCGAACGAATAATTGTAGGAGTGAAATCACAATATAATTGGAAAAAGCAAGACCAGCAAAGCAAATCCACGGAAAAGGATATTTCTTTTTTTTCTATTTTTTTAGGATTATAGGATTAAACAAAAGGATTAGCAAATAAAAGTGCTAATGCTACAACCAGCCCATAAATTGTTAAAGCTTCCATAAAAGCCAGACTAAGCAATAAAGTACCCCGTATTTTTCCCTCTGCCTCTGGTTGTCGTGCAATCCCTTCGACAGCTTGCCCTGCAGCAGTGCCTTGACCAACCCCAGGTCCAATAGAAGCAAGCCCTACAGCCAAGCCAGCAGCAATAACGGAAGCAGCAGAAATAATTGGATTCATAATAAGTTCCTCGTAACCTAAATATAAAATAAAGAAATAGTTAATGATATAATCAACCAAATAAATTTAAGACTTAATTATGCAATTACCAAGATTTATTCAGTTAAAGTAATTAAGAAGAATTCCTAATTGAAATAGTAATTGTTATTGAATTATATGAATTACTTCGAAATTTCTTTTTTCGTTTCTACCTATCTAGTTTTTTTGGAACTATGTATAACCTTTATTCTTATCTTAACTTAAGTTTTGAACCATTCTTTTAATTCTTCGTTTTTTATTGCATTTTTTTTAGTCATTGAATATTCAATTCACAATTAGAGATGAAACGGAAGTACTTTGTTTTTTTAATCCCTATAGAAATTGACAGTAGTAGTGGGGTAATTTTAGATATATTGTTAGTTCATATATAATATCACATATACAGAGGTTTCTTCTATGCTGTAAACCAACTATTTGTGTTTTAGATTCAATCAGATTCGAAATCATTTTTTGAAACCTCCAAAACAAAGAAAGAGTTGTCTTATAGTGATTAGATTATATACACCCAGTTTGATCCCCCTCAATCCTACTCTATTTTTTTATTTATTATTTCCATTTTTTGTGAATGTCTTTATATATATTTATTGATGTTTCCTAAGTAGGTTATCTTGAGCCACAGTATATGTGCGGCAAACTAAATGAAAAAACTATTTTTTAGAAAAAATAGTCAATGATGGCCTTCCATGGATTCACCTATATAAGCCGCAGCTAAAGTAGCAAAAATTAGAGCTTGAATACCGCTTGTAAATAATCCAAGGAACATGACAGGTATAGGAACTACTAAAGGTACTAAAGAAACAAGAACAACAACTACTAATTCATCAGCTAGTATATTTCCGAAAAGTCGAAAACTAAGTGATAAGGGTTTTGTGAAATCTTCTAAGATGTTAATCGGTAAAAGGATTGGAGTTGGTTGGATGTATTTACTAAAATAAGCTAATCCTTTTTTTGAAAGCCCCGCATAGAAATATGCAACTGACGTAAGTAAAGCTAATGCAACGGTAGTATTTATATCATTTGTGGGTGCAGCTAACTCCCCATGAGGTAATTGTATGATTTTCCAAGGCAAAAGAGCCCCTGACCAATTAGAAACAAAAATAAATAGAAACATAGTTCCAATAAATGGAACCCACGGACCATATTCTTCTCCAATTTGAGTTTTGCTCACGTCTCGAATGAATTCGAGAACATATTCAAAGAAATTCTGACCAAAAGTCGGAATGGTTTGCAGATTTCGAATAACTAGAATGGCTGAAACTAGCAAGATAGCAATTACAACCCAAGAAGTAATAAGTACTTGGGCATGCACTTGGAAACTCCCTATTTGCCAATAGAAATGTTGCCCAACTTCCACAGCAGATATATCGTATAATCTTTTTAATGTGTTGATAGAACATAATAAAACATTCATATTGTCCTGCCCTCTAAAAAATAAGAACTTGAAAGGGAATTATTTTAATTCAAACATCTTCTTTCCTTTTTGATTTGTCTACTTTCCTTTTTGATTTTGAATACTACGACTAATCACATATAATTTTCGTTTGTTCTTTTTATATTTTTCTTTTTTTGTCCAATTTTGTACTAGTATAGTAACCGATTTCATAAATCTATGAGTTGCTCCAACCAACTCAAATAATTTATTTATCTTACTTATTATTAATCAAGAATTTCGTATATAGCTAGAACGACCCTCACAAATTGCAAATACTAATTTATTAAGAATTAATCGAATTGAGGCTATAGCATCATCATTAGCTGGAATCGAAATATCGGCGAGGTCAGGGTCACAATTTGTATCGATTAAACAAATTGTTGGAATTTCCAAAGTTATACATTCTCGAAGAGCCGTATATTCTTCTTGTTGATCGACGATTATTACAATATCAGGTAACCCCGTCATATATTTAATGCCGCCGAGATATGTTTCCAAATGAGCTAATTGTCTCTTCAATATAGCAGCATCCCTTTTTGGAAAACAATTGAGTCTCCCCGTCTTTTGTTGCGTTCTCAAGTCCCTGAACTTTTGAAGTCGTGTTTCTGTAGTATACCAATTCGTTAACATACCGCCGAGCCATTTTTTATTAACATAATGACACCGAGCTCTTATTGCAGCCCGCGCTACTGAATCCGCTGCTTTTTTTTTTGTACCAACAATTAAGAATTGTTTTCCCATACTTGCTGCATCAAAAACTAAATCACAAGCTTCTGATAAAAACCGAGCAGTTCTAATAAGATTTGTAATATGAATACCCTTACGTTTTGCAGATATATAAGGTGACATTTTAGGATTCCATTTTCTAGTACCGTGGCCAAAATGAACTCCTGCTTCCATCATCTCTTCCAAAATTATGTTCCAATATCTTTTTGTCATTTATATTAATCCCCCACTTTTCTTTCATTTCCTATTTTTTTTGAAATGAAAGAAAGAGACCTGGTATACTGAAATAGAAATAAATAAGTGTTCCGAAGGAACCTTTTATTCTACCGAAGATTGGCCATTGATACATGATCAGGCCATTTTTTTTTCTATTTAATATGATTTATGATTATTTTCTTTATTACTTTTTTTTATTACAAAAAAAAATCACGGAGTCCTTAGGAATTATTAAATCCTAGATTGCTCCGATGTATCACAAAAATTCTTTGAAATGAAAGCAAAAAAGAATTGTCTGTGGTGAAACAAAATATCTCTCATTTCATCCTCGAATAAATTCTTTTTTTTTGTTTCCAAGGTAATCTTGTTATATTGCCGTGGCTTTGAACGGTGCATTATTCTTTTGAATCCGGTACCAACGGGTATCATTCCCCCTAAAACAACGTTCTCTTTCAGACCTTTCAACCAATCTATGCGACCCCGGAGAGCAGCTTTTGCTAAAACTCTAGCAGTTTCTTGAAAACTTGCTTCAGATATGAAACTTTGAGTATTCAGAGATGTTTTTGTTATTCCTAGTAATAGAACTCGGTAGCAAATCGCCTCTTCTAAGGCACGCCCAGCTCGTTCGGCTCGCAATAATCCAATTAGTTCACCGGGCGAAAAAACATTAGACATTCCATCTTCTGAAACCAATACTTTTGATGTTATTTGACGTACAATAATTTCTAGATGTCTATTATGGATGTGAACTCCCTGGGATCGATAAACTTTTTGAATTTTATTAACCAAAGAAATACGACTTTGCGCTATAGTTAGCTCAGCACCAATCAAGAATCCCCAAGGAATCCCAAGAATTCTTGTTATATGCCCGTTCCAAGTATCAACTCTCTTTTCTAGGTTCATCGATATTGAATCAATCGAACGAACTTCTAATACCTGTTCTACTTTTGGAAGACCCTGTGTTATATCACCAGATCGCGCTTTTTCATATATATATGTAACTAATATATCTCCTTCAGAAAGTATTTCTCCATAATGGCCATGAACAGTTGCTCCCGGAGTCGCCAAATAAGGGTTAGCCGATCTTATTCCTACAGAATCCATTTGAACTGTTAGAACTTGACCTGATTTTAGTTGTGGTGCATTTTTCGTTTGAACTATACATACATTTTCACAAATAAATTGCCCAAGACTGATTATTGTAAACGGTTTTTGACAATAATTATGATGGAGAAAATGCCAATTTAAATAGAATGGGTTTAAAACGGTGTTAGTACATCGATCAGGTTTATAAATTCTCGCGTTTTCGTCCATTAAATAATATCTTAATACTTGAAAAGTTTGCTTTAATTTGTCAAGTTGCAAATTTGGATTTATCGAGATCTGATTATGAGTTATTAAACGGTAAAAATATAAATTTGTAACTTGACAGGCTATTCCTAAAGGACCTAACGAATTATTAATTGGAATTATAGGATCTCTTTGACTTTTATTAATTCCTTCTTTTATCCCATTGTAATATTTTCCCTCATTGAATGATCGTATTTGAAAACAATTAAATGATGACAAAATTATCAAAGAGCGGTATTTCTCATTTCTATTCAACACCATACGAATAGTTCCGTGATTTTGGCTAAGTGATTGTTGAATTTTTTCCTTCGAATCAATGGAAAAAAATGGATTGATCTTGGTCCGATCCGACTCATTATCCAAGATCAATCCCGAACCGGGCGGATCATTCCTTTTTCTTTTATATGAAATATGGGATTTCACTAAGTCAATTCTTAAGAAATATCTAACCAAATCATTTGTACTTACTTCAACAAAAGAAGCATGCGCATTTTCGATAGAAGAAAATTTTTTGTCTTGATCCCAATTTAAGACTAAACAAGTTCGAACTAATTGAATACTTGTCTCAGAAATTCCCCGAATTGATTTTCCATTTCCGGAAAGAATATAATTAATAACTTTAAGTTTCAGATTATCTCTTTCCTGAAACATATCTTGGGGAAAAAGTTTTACTAAATTGATACCATCCCCTATTTCATATAAAATTACGGGTCGAACCAAAACAAAATACTTTTTTTTTGTAATTGTGATCCATTGGACATAGATCCAATTTTTCATTTTTTTTGATTCCTTTGAATTGTTTTTTACCGTTCCTGGTGGTATCAAGATGGCACTGTGTCGGGATATCTTATCCATTTCTCCCGGAAGATAGATATCCCCAGAAAATATTTTTAATTCAATCTTTTTTTTTTTCTTCTCCACTCGGACCAATCCCCTTACTCGACTTCTTATATTTAAAGTGATTGGTGTATTTACTTCAACGATACTATTGTTCCGTACCATTATGGAAGAAGATTCTGGTAAAATATGTACTTCCTCGGGAATGAAAAAAAATCGATCTACTTGGATTTGGTATTTTGGCTTAAATTCTTTAACTCCTCTATATTCAATAAAAAAATCCTCTTTTTTTAAAATGGAATTTATTCCTATAGTCCTATATTTAGTAATTCCTGAGCTCTCTGTTCGGTATTGAGGATCATCGAAATAAGCGAGAATACTATCTCTACGAAAAATACCATTGATTGGTATTTCAATCGAGATACTGGAAGCTAACATTCGTTTTTTGTCTCGTTCTTGAATCGATTGGAGTGGAAATGGAATGATGAATCTATTTCTTCGCCTCTTTGCTAATAAATCCGTAGTATCATGGAAAATAGCAGGGTGTGCAAAATGACAATGATCTATACATATGATTTGATTAAATATTGAATAATCTGAAATCCTTCTTTCTTTTCGATCCGAAGAATTGAAACGAAGTAAGTTATGTCTTACTTGATCATTCCTTACTAAAAGGTTACAACTATCTCCTTCTCCAGTAGAAAGATAATGGATCTTGATTTGATCTTGATCTTTTCGGAGTGAAAAAGAGACTGAACCGGACCTGTATGATCTTCCTGATAATATCCATAAATGACTTGTTTTTGGCAAGATATGTACATTACTATATCTAAATTCTGATGCATGGTACACATCGGTACTCCAATGCATTTCTCCTTCTAAGTTAGAATAGACATTTTTTCGAACCTTTTCTTTTAAATTCAAAGTGTATGTTCCTGCGCGAATCTCGGCAATCACTTGTTCTGATTTTACATATTGATTATTTTGAACTAATAGAAAACTTTTTGGTGGAATAGTCACATTATGTATAATATCACCACTTTCAATAGTTACATACAAGTTTATATAACATAGAAAAGCAGGATGCCCATGACGTGTACGTGTAGGATGAACCAAATCCTCGTTGAATTTTATTTTTCCATTAGAAGGTGCTCGCACATGTTCTGCAGTACCTCCTGTGAATACTCCGCCAGTATGAAAAGTTCTTAATGTTAGTTGAGTGCCCGGTTCTCCTATTGATTGGCCTGCAATAATACCTACAGCTTCTCCTAATTCCACCAAGTGGCCCTGAGTAGGACTTTGGCCATAACACAATCGGCAGATCCAAGATGTATTTCTACAGGTAAAGGGGGTTCGGATATATATTGGTTGTGTTTTAAAGGTTTTAAATCGATTGATAAGTCCAATTCCAATATCTTGATTTCGAACGGCAATGCATCGTGAACCTCTGTATATATCGTCTGCTAATACACGACCAATTAATGTTTGTATCAAAATTCTTTCGGGCATCATTCCATTCTGGGTATTCACCGAAATTCCTCGAATGGTACCGCAATCTGTTCGACGTACAACAATATGTTGAACCACTTCAACAAGTCTACGTGTAAGATATCCAGCATCTGAAGTTCGTACAGCAGTATCTACAACCCCTTTACGGGCTCCGTAGCAAGAAATTATATATTCTGTTAAAGATAGTCCTTCGCGTAAATTGCTTTGAATAGGTAAATCAATCATTTGTCCTTGTGGATCCGACATCAATCCTCTCATACCCACTAATTGGTGTACTTGAGATGCATTTCCTCTAGCTCCCGAAAAAGACATTATATGGACTGGATTAAAGGGGTCGGTCATCCTAAAATTAGGATTCATTTCTTGTCGCAAATATTCACTTGTAGCATACCATATCTCAATGGATTGGCGTAATTTTTCTACTGCATGTACATTCCCATAATGATGATGTTTTTCCAAAATCAAACTTTGTTGTTCAGCATCTTGGACTAGCCATCCTTTCGAAGGTATTGTTAAAAGGTCATCAATTCCTAATGAAATGGATGTAGTCGTAGCTTGGCGGAATCCCAGAGTCTTTACTTGATCCAAGATATGCGATGTATATGCCATTCCGAAGTGATCTATTAATCTGCTAATAAGTCGTTTAATGGCAGTTCCACCTATCACTTTATTGTGAAAGACTAGATTGGTCCGTTCTGCCATAGGTACCTCCATATTTCACTCAGTGGGATTCGGTTCGACAATGGGTTTGAGTCAATGATTGGAAAACTTCCTTTTCTTTATCTTGATTTGCGTAGAAATTGAAAAACAATGTATGATTCTGGTTAAATCGTGAAGACCTGAATTTACACCGATATCATAAATTTGCTTATCTTAGATACCAACCATCTATATGATTAGATATCATATGAATAGGCATGGCAAAAACCTTGGATAGCTTCTTCGATTTCTCGATAAAAAGAAATATGACCAACAGTGGTTCGAATGTATATAGAACGAATTTCTTTTTTTGTACTTCTTACTACTAGATAATGCCCATAAATTTCATGATAGGTACCCAAAGATTCGTAGTGAACTTCGATAGGAACTTCTCTTGACGAAATAATGCGTTGATCTAGTCGCCACCGGAACCACAAAGGACTATCGAAGTTGATTTTTTTCTGTTGATAAGCTCCAATTGCATCATAGGAATTACAAAAAAAAGGTTCTTTTTTTTTCGTATACTTATAGTTATTATTTCGAATTCTTTCATT